AGTTATCTGAATAATGGATCTAAGAGTAAGAATCCCCAACACGATCCTTACATGAATGATACTCAGTATACTTGGAATAATCACATTAATAGTTGCATTGACAGTTATCTTCAGTCTCAAATCTGTATTGATAGTTACATTGTAAATGGTAGTGACAATTCCAGTAACAATTACATTTCTAGTTCCATTTGTGGTGAAAGTGTAAATAGTAGTAAAAACGCGGATGCTAGAACGAGTGATCAAATTATACGAGAAAGTTATACTGATCTGGATGTAACTCAAAAATACAAGCATTTGTGGGTTCAATGCGAAAATTGTTATGGATTAAATTATAAGAAATTTTTTAAATCAAAAATGAATCTTTGTGAACAATGTGGATATCATTTGAAAATGAGTAGTTCAGATAGAATCGAACTTTCGATCGATCCGGGTACTTGGGAGCCTATGGATGAAGACATGGTCTCTCTGGATCCCATTGAATTTCATTCGGAGGAGGAGCCTTATAAAAATCGTATCGATTCTTATCAAAGAAAGACAGGATTAACCGAGGCTGTTCAAACAGGCATAGGGCAACTAGACGGTATTAACGTAGCAATTGCGGTTATGGATTTTCAGTTTATGGGGGGTAGTATGGGATCCGTAGTCGGGGAGAAAATTACCCGTTTGATTGAATACGCTACTAAAGAATTTCTACCTCTTATTATAGTATGTGCTTCCGGAGGGGCACGCATGCAAGAAGGAAGTTTGAGCTTGATGCAAATGGCTAAAATATCTTCTGCTTTATATGATTATCAATCAAATAAAAAGTTATTCTATGTACCAATCCTTACATCTCCTACTACCGGTGGGGTGACAGCTAGTTTTGGTATGTTGGGGGATATCATTATTGCTGAACCCAATGCCTACATTGCCTTTGCGGGTAAAAGAGTAATTGAACAAACATTGAATAAAACAGTACCCGACGGTTCACAAGCGGCTGAGTATTTATTCCAGAAGGGCTTATTCGATCTAATCGTACCACGTAATCCTTTAAAAAGCGTTCTGAGTGAGTTATTTCAACTCCACACTTTCTTTCCTTTGAATCAAAATTAAAACATTAAGTTCAATTATTTTGAGCAAACAAGTAATTAGTTTATCGGAATCCAAGTCAAAATTAGACGAATGGGGTTTTCTTTGTTGACATAAGATCTAATTGTATAAAGTCACAGAAAATCGAAAATCCGCCCCCTTTTCTATATTCCTGATTATTGATCAAGAAGCCTCTATTAACAAGATAAAAGATGAAATTCTTATTTTTGTAAAATTAGGCAAAAAAAAATATCTTCTTCTCGTCATATATAATTAAAATATAGAAAATAAAATATAGAATTTTTTATCTTTCTATATCTTACGATAATCCTATTTTGAATAAGAATTCCTGCCGGATGGGATTCTAACAAACCCTTCAATATAAATAATCTAAATAAGTAGAATCTAATTCATTTTTAATAAACTTTTTGCTTAATAAATGAAATTCGAAGACAAGAGCAAAAAATGAATAAAATAATATCTCATCCATATCCTTTCAAATCCTTCATGTAGAAAGATAAAAAACTACATTATATACTCACTTAGATAGATACTTATATCTATAGTAATAATAATTCCAATTTAGAATTATCAAATTATAATAAGTAAGATATCCTTATATATAATAAGATATATAATAAGATATCTTTATATTATAAATAATCAATATAAAATCTAAATAATAATAACAGGTACAAATAGTAAATCGAGGTACCCATTCTATGACAACTCTTAACTTTCCCTCTGTTTTGGTCCCTTTAGTAGGCCTAGTATTTCCGGCAATCGCAATGGCTTCTTTATTTCTTCATGTTCAAAAAAACAAGATTGTTTAGAGCCGATGTCACAAAATCTCATCTATTTTTTTTTTTTTTATTGACGTTTGTATCATAACACAGATATCCATTTAGCAAAATATGGTATAAGCGGCTTCCGCCGAAAAATTCTTATGTCTCCAGAAAATGCTATGTTCTAGCTATTTTCAAATAGACCCGAATCGGCGGATGGCTGAACTGTAACGTTGGTCTATCTATATGTATGTGGCTATCTTTAGTGAGATCATACGAAGGGTATGTTATTAGTTTAGATCTAACCAATTTAATGAATTACTCCTAAAGGTTCACATCAAACTAGTGCTAGTTGATGCGAGTTACTTCGGAAACAAACGGACTAAAGTCAAATTCATTTGGGGTATTCTCTCAATTCCAAAAAAAGCAACGGGATCAAGTATGAGTTGTCGATCAGAACATCTATGGATAGAACCTATAAAGGGGGCTCGAAAAACAAGTAATTTCTGCTGGGCTATTATCCTTTTTTTAGGTTCATTAGGATTCTTGTTGGTTGGAACCTCGAGTTATCTTGGTAGAAATTTGATATCTTTATTTCCGTCTCAGCAAATAGTTTTTTTTCCACAAGGAATTGTGATGTCTTTTTA